TATTACAATGAAATTATACAGTAGCTTACTTTTTTATTATAAAGCGAGATCATATCTCTATTCTTCTCCGCTCAAATCTGAATCCAAAGACTGGAATTTTATGAAAAAACCTAAAGCCCCTTATCGGATTTGAACCGATGACTTACGCCTTACCATGGCGTTACTCTACCGCTGAGTTAAAAGGGCCTCTTTGATTCAATTCCTGAATGAATTACTATGCAGATAAGATATATCTATACTCTGATACATATATATTATATAGATACATATATATTATATATAAGTACATGCAATAGACTCATAGTGGTTGCTAGTGGACTGAGAATTTTAATTTCACTAGTGAATGAATATAGGCTCAAAATAAATGGGTTTATTTATATTGCATAAATATCAATCAATGCAATGAATTGTTTCAAGGCCGGGCCTAATTACCCTTTTCGAGAACTTCTTGATCCCCTCTTTCCATATTTTATTTATCGTTTGTGTTTGTTAATTTCCTGGTTTAGTATGATAGGCATATCACATCTTATCTTAACAATGAATGAAAGTGGGAGAAATTTAATGAAGTTCAATCCTTTTTCTGGCAGACAACTCACTCCTAGAAATATATACCTTCATATTTTTTCTATTAAATATATTATATATTTAATATTATCCTTATATTGACAATTTCAACAAACTGTTCATACTATGAGCATAGTATGATGGCGTTCGGGCAAGCATGCCCCCATCGTCTAGTGGTTCAGGACATCTCTCTTTCAAGGAGGCAGCGGGGATTCGACTTCCCCTGGGGGTAGGGTACTACGAAAGGAAGTTGATCATGGATTATCAATAGATTGAGAATTGATTTGTCCGGGGTCGATGCCCGAGCGGTTAATGGGGACGGACTGTAAATTCGTTGGCAATATGCCTACGCTGGTTCAAATCCAGCTCGGCCCAAGGATTCGCTGAGCCAAGATCACATTATATAATCCTATAGCTAGCTATAGAAAGAATAAGAAAAAACTTTCAGATATACTCCTCTTTTTTGTTCTCATAAATTCTGATCTTTTTAATAATCTAGATTCATATCACGATCTGTAAGTCTAAAGAAAAGAGCAAAGAACCTAAAAGACTCTTTTTGTTCATTGAACGATGGATTCTCAATCGTTTTGGCAATAACAAACCCTAACACCTTATTTTTATTTTTGGGGGATTGTAGTTCAACTGGTCAGAGCACCGCCCTGTCAAGGCGGAAGCTGCGGGTTCGAACCCCGTCAGTCCCGACCCTTTTCTATGAAAGGGGCGATGAAAGAGGGATAAGGAGCATATTAAAAAAACGGAGCATAATTTAGAACTTAACCCTGTCCTTCTTTCCATTTCCCCTCGATTCTTTGTTTGTATTTGTAACCAATGAAAGCGGAAACGCAGTTAGATGATATTTCATTAGATGCTTGTACCCGGAAGGCTAGAGTTTTTTTCGAAAAAGAATGAAAAAAAAAGGGCATTTTTTATTTGATTAGAAAGATTCGGTATGGATAAAAGATCTTCTTATGTTATACAATTCTGGACGGTGAATCGATTTGCTAGCTCAGATATTGTTAGTCACGATATTGGGCCGAGTCAATATCATTATCATCGAGATGTAATTCATCCCATTGAATTTACAGGCGAAAGGTTTATCATCTCTATGGGATTAAATCCCGAGTTATTGTGAAGTAAAAAAAAACGAAAGATGAGATTATGGAAGTAAATATTCTTGCATTTATTGCTACTGCACTGTTCATTCTAGTCCCTACTGCTTTTTTACTTATCATATATGTAAAAACAGTCAGTCAAAATAATTAAGTTGAATGAAACTTGACTTCGGAGTTCTTAGCAAGGATTCCCTTTTTTCTTTTTCGTCTTAAATTTAAATGAAATGAGCGGACTAGAATCCGCAGTATTCTATGAGATCGGATAGTATGGTAGAAAGAAATATATGACTCTTTTCTTTCTACCATACTATTTTTTTTGAGTATTAGACAGTTAAAAAAGCGAACTCAATTTCGTAGTACCCTTAGAGTCCACTTCTTCCCCATACTACGAGTGAAAGGGAAAATGTAAAGACTACCATTAAAGCAGCCCAAGCTAGACTTACTATATCCATGTGACTTGTGTCCCCTATCTCTATGAATATGCAGGAATTATTCCATTATTGCTCACTAATAATAGTGGAATCAATGGTGCAGAGTCAAAAAAAAGGGGGGGGTGTTCTGCACCAACACTGTTGATGAACTAATTCCCTAAACCCATTTATTCTTAATATGATTAATCGGGAAACATTAAGCCCAAGCAAAATAACAACAGGTAGTGACGTCCTTCCAAGTATCGAGGGGATGTTACTAATAGAACATGTAAGATAATAAAATATCCAGTGTTTATTTTTTCGACCTTACTAAATAAAAGGCAAAAAAATAGGGAATCAAGACGGATCGCTATCCATCACAATCACAGACCTCCATTCCCCATTTGATCTAAT